TATTAATTCATATTAATTCATATTAATTCATATTATATATTTCTATTTTATATTTCTATTTTTTGAAATTGATGAAATTGAATAAAATGAATTGAAATAAATGAAAAAAAAAATCCACTTTAACTAAGAAAAAAGAAAAAAAAAATATAGATTATTTCGGAATTTCTATATTATAATAGATTATTTATTATTATTTATAAATAATATTTAGATTTATTTATTTATTAATAATTTAAAATTAATTTTATTTCTAATTTTTTATTTTTTAAATTGAATTGCTAATTTATTTTGATTTATTGAAATTCAATTCTTTTTCTTTACAGATTTCTATTTTTATGAGTAGAATCGGTAGTCCTTTGGTTTTTTTTTCTTAGTGATTTAGAATAATAACAAGCAAGAGACTGGCTAGAAATTTCCATTTCAGAATTTCGAATATCTTGGTGTTGGTATATTCTTTTTTTTAGTATCCTAGCGGAGCGCCTTCTCTTGATTGAATAGAAAAAAAGAAGACAGACTACCCCTCTCGCTTCGCTAGGTCTAGGTAAGATATATGGCGAGCCTATTTGACATTGTTAATAATGAGACTTACCAAAGATATTACATTTTTGAACTTGTACACAAGCACGACAGGTCCTTTCTAGATCCATTGGGGTTTTTAATGGGGTGACTCGTGTCATGATTTTGACTTCAAAAATTCACGAACATTGGCTATACCAAAGAAAGGGAGTATCAAGAACTCCTTGAATATGAAACTCGCCCCTACCCCCAAGATGAATGCCCCAAGATTAATGACAAAAGCTTGCCGTGAGTAAACTTATTCCCATAAGTTTGATTTCGATTAACCAACCCGACAGTTCCAAGCAACAAACAATAATGAAAAAATTATACAATTGCATTTTTTGTATTTTTATTTTCCTTAATCATTTTGTTTTCTATTTTTCATATTATAGTAATACTTACTATATTATACTATATTATAGTATATTATAATTATACTATATTATATTATAGTATTATAATAATTATAGTATATTATAATTATACTATATTATAATTATAGTATTATAATATTAGTAAATATTAGTATAGGGCTATACGGACTCGAACCGTAGACCTTCTCGGTAAAACAGATCAAACTTTTTATTATCAAAATGATTTGAACTGTTTCAAAGACCCAACATGCATTTTTTTTTTGCATTGGGCTCTTTCATTAACTGATTAAAATATCAGCTAGTCTGCCATATTTTTTATTTGATATATTTTGATATCTAAAGAATAAGTAGATGGCTCCGTGTGCTCTGATTCATTATTTGGGATTCTGATCCAAGAGCACTACCAAAGTGTTTCAAGGGTAGGGTTATCTTGACGTAGGTCTGCTTCTGGCCTAGATCAACCTAAGTTAAATGAAGTCTCTATCGGTCTGATTACAAAATGTAATTATGAAACTTTATACACCTTAAAGTTCATAGGATGAAAAGAGATTTGTTGAGGTCCTTAGACTCATTATGCCTAGCTTTGAATAGACTGGATATTCACCTTATCAATATATCAAATCCATGATAGGGTCTATTTGGCACCTAAATAGGCACCTCAATCGGACCGAACACTTTGCCAGGCTATTGTTCCCCAAAGTTATGGGGGAAGGCATGGATTAAGATCACAATTTTTGTGATTGGATTGTATGATGGATTCCCCTGAAAAACATTGGCGCGCGTGTAAACGAGGTGCTCTACCAACTGAGCTATAGCCCTTATTGCTTGTGATAAATATTTTATCCTGTAGATAATTTCTTGTCAAGATAACTCAACATCATAAATGTTTGATCTGTTTGAGTGATATTGCTTAAATTAATATTGCTTAAGATTAGTATTGCTTATAAGTAATATGATATTTATAATCCATCCACGGGGTGAGTACCGTTTGGTACTCTTTGGGATGATAAATGACCTACTTAACTCAGCGGTTAGAGTATTGCTTTCATACGGCGAGAGTCATTGGTTCAAATCCAATAGTAGGTAGAACTTATTAGATACCATCGACTCCAGTATCTAATAAGTTTTTGATCCCCCCCTTTTTTTTTTTATTTTAGTGATTTTGTTTTGCTATTTCATTTTTTTTTAATTGGATTTCGCTTGATTGTATTTGATTCTATTCACTCGACAGAATCCAATCAAATAAAAATAGGGTTCGAAACAGAACTTCTTTAGATTATGTTCACATACCAACTAGTTATGTTATGAAATCAAACCGCATTGATAGCCTCTACCCGCGTCCTAGCTCTCCGCAGAGCTAGATTTGCCTCAATTGTTTGTCTCTTTCCTTCCGCTTTTCTCAAATTAGCTTCCGCGATTTCAAGAGTTTGCCGGGCTTCTTGTGGATCAATGTCACTACCCTTCTCTGCATCATTTACTAAAACAGTGATCTCATTATTGCCTATTCTAGCAAAACCGCCCATCAGGGCCATCGTTAACCATTGGCCGTTAAGGCGTATTTTCAAAAT